GGATAGGAAAAAATTCTTTTAGTGCCAAAATGATTAATAGTAATAAAAGGACATGTCATCCTTCTTACAGTACCACCAGTTTGATATATTTTTTTCCAAAAAAAACAAAAAAAGGAAGCCCTTTCATTATTATTTATTGTTAATAAAGGTAATAAACGCATTTTTCTTTTAAGCATTTTTGATCGCTGTTTACCCCATAAAGATATTGAATAGAATGCGCTGTTTTTTTTACCATTATAATTTTGAAAATAAATATTTAAATGCCCCTCAAAAGTAAGTAAATAAACCCGAAACATATAAAATGCAGTTAATCCTGCTGTAGAAAAAGCTATTATTGCGAAAATAGGTGAATATGACAAACTATCATTAAGAATTTCATCTTTAGACCAAAAACAGGCGAGAGGTGGAATACCACAAAGAGAAAGGGTTCCTAATAAAAAAGCAATTTTTGTAATTGGAACATGTTTTGTTAAACCACCCATAAGAACCATATTTTGACTCTTATCTGGAGAATAGCCGACAATACCTTCCATTGAATGAATAATGGATCCAGATCCTAAAAACAACAATGCTTTCGAATAAGCATGAGTAATCAAATGAAATAAAGCAGCTCGATAGGAGCCCATACCTAAAGCTAACATCATATAACCCAATTGAGACATTGTAGAATAGGCTAAACCTCTCTTAATATCTTTTTGAGCAAAAGCTAAAGTAGCTCCTAAGAGTACTGTTATTATACCTATCAAAGCTATTAGCTTCATTATGTAAGGTATAACTACGAAAAGAGGAAGAAGTCGAGCTACAAGAAAAATTCCCGCTGCTACCATGGTAGCAGCATGTATTAGAGCCGAAATAGGGGTAGGTCCTTCCATGGCATCTGGTAACCACACATGAAGAGGGAATTGTGCCGATTTAGCAATTGCACCGGAAAATAATAGGAAAGCGCACAAAGTAACAAATAAAAAATGAACCTCATTATCATTATTAGAAATCAAGTTATTGAATATTTCAAACAAATCCTGAAATTCGAAACTGCCTGTTAGCCAATAAAGACCTAAAATTCCTAATAATAAACCAAAATCGCCTACACGATTAGTTACGAATGCTTTTTGACAAGCATTGGACACACTAGGTCGTGTGAACCAAAAGCCTATTAATAGGTAAGAGCACATTCCAACCAATTCCCAAAAGATATAAATTTGTATTAAATTGGAACTGGTAACTAATCCCAGCATTGAAGTATTGAAAAAACTCATATAAACAAAAAATCTCAAATAGCCTTGATCATGAGACATATAACTGTCACTATAAACAAGAACTAAAATTCCAACCGTAGTAATTAATATTAACAAAATAGAAGTAAGTGGGTCAATCAAATACCCGAACTCTAAGGAAAAATCATTGTTGATGGTCCAAGACCATACATATTGATAAATGGAACTGCTATTTATTTGCTGAATAAACAGATCGGTCGAAAAAACCATAACTATACTTAACAATAAAACACTCGGAAAAGCCCATATACGGTGAAGTTTTTTTGTTGACACCGGAAAAAGTAGCAGCCCTATTCCTATTAACATAGGGACTGGAAGTGTAACGAAAGATAGAATCCATAAATATTGATATGTATGTTCCATAAAAAAATCTTATTATTTTTAATTAAAAAAAAAAAAATGAATTAAGTTTAACTTATTTTATAATTAAGTTTAACTTATTTTATAACTGTCTTGACAATTATTATTTTTAATCACTATAGAAAATAGAACCTTTGATGCCTTCAATCCAATTTAAAGAAATACTAGGTAGATAAAAATGTGTAAATTTTGACTGATCTGGTTTAGATCATATGCTTGATCTGGATGATCTATCAAGGAATATATATTGAATTAGATAAGATTTTCCAGTTTTCAATTTGAAAGTCCGGGACAGAACTCGAAACTTTTTTTGTTATATTATATGTCCATAAATCAATATCTAATGGGGTTGCTAAACCTTAACACAAATTTTATACCTAACGAAACTCTAAGGATTAATACAATAAAAATGAATTTTTATTTTCATTAATTTGAATGTTTCAACAAAAAAATATTCCATTGAATTAACTCCTTCAAGCTCGCCAATTGAATAAAAAAGGGTTATTATAATTTTGAGCAAGCCGCCATGGTGAAATCGGTAGACACGCTGCTCTTAGGAAGCAGTGCTAGAGCATCTCGGTTCGAGTCCGAGTGGCGGCATAACATAATTAAATTATCTAATTATTAAAAGGATAGAATAAATCCTATAATGAATTCAATTCCATATGTAAAATTATGGATAATTAAAGTATTCCCCCCTTTTTTTTTATGATATTTTTGACTTTAGAACATATATTAACTCATATATCTTTTTCGGTCGTTTCAATTGTAATTCTAATTCATTTTCTAACCTTATTAGTCAATGAATTTGTGGGACTCTATGATTCGTCAGAAAAAGGCATGTTAACCACTTTTTTCTGCCTAACAGGATTACTAATTACTCGTTGGATTTATTCGGGACATTTACCAATAAGTGATTTATACGAATCATTAATATTTCTTTCATGGATTTTCTCTATTATTCATATGGTTCCATATTTTAAAAAACATAAGAATTATTTAAGCACAATAACCGCACCAAGTACTTTTTTTACCCAGGGCTTTGCTACTTGGGGTCTTTTAACCGATATGAATCAATCGAAAATTTTAGTACCTGCTCTCCAATCCCAGTGGTTAATAATGCACGTAAGTATGATGGTATCGGGCTATGCAGCTCTTTTATGCGGATCATTATTGTCAGCAGCACTTCTCGTAATTACATTTCGAAAAGTCATAAGAATTGTTGGTAAAAACAATAATTTATTAAATGATTCATTTCCCGTTGATGAGATCCAATACATGATGGAAAAACGAAATATTTTAAAAAATACTTTTTTTACTTCTTCTAGGAATTATTACAGGTTTCAATTGATTCAACAATTAGATCATTGGGGTTTTCGTATTCTTAGTATAGGGTTTCTTTTTTTAACCATAGGTATTCTTTCAGGAGCAGTCTGGGCTAATGAAGCATGGGGATCATATTGGAATTGGGACCCAAAAGAAACTTGGGCATTTATTACTTGGACCATATTCGCGATTTATTTCCATACTCGAACAAATAAGAATTTGGAAGGTTTAAATTCGGCAATTGTTGCTTCGATCGGTTTTCTTATAATTTGGATATGCTATTTTGGGGTTAATTTATTAGGAATAGGACTACATAGTTATGGTTCATTTACATTAATATCCTAATTGAATTCAAGAACGAGTTTAACAAATATAACCATAAGCCAGTTTAACATATATATAAGAAGCTTCAGGTAAGTCGTTGAGAACCTTTTGAATCACTCAAGTAATGGAGTGATTCAAAAGGTTCTCGCAAATGTTAAACATATCTGATTACAATTCCGTTTTTTTTTTAATTTTTTAATAACTACCTATAAAAAAAAAATTAGCTATAAAAAAAATTCGATAGAATAGCTTCGACCTTGTCAACTGATAATGAGAAAACGAAATCCGGATAAATACCAATACTAATTACAGGCAGAAGGATAGCAATCGAAACAAATAATTCCCGTGGTCCAGAATCAAAAAAATAAGAATTTGTGGCATTAAGCAGCTTGTATCCATAGAACATCTGGCGTAACATAGATAATAAATAAATAGGAGTCAATATCGTTCCAACTGCCGCTCCAAAAGTAATTAGTATTTTTGGCATTAAAAAATATTTTTTGGCGGTAATTATTCCAAAAAATACTACCAATTCTGCAAAAAAGCCGCTCATGCCCGGTAATGCAAGAGAAGCTAATGATAAGATACTGAACATCATGAATATTTTTGGCATTAGGGTAGCCATTCCGCCCATTTCGTCAAGATAAACAAGACGTATTCTATCATAACTTGTTCCTGACAAGAAAAAAAGCCCAGCGCCAATAAATCCATGAGATATTATTTGTAAAATGGCCCCGTTGAGTCCCATATCGCTTATAGAGCAAATTCCTATAATTGTAAAACCCATATGAGATACAGAAGAATAGGCTATTCTTTTTTTTAAATTTTTTTGACCAGAAGATGTTGAAGCTGCATAGATTATTTGTATTGCGCCTACTATTATCAACCAAGAAGAAAATATAGAATGGGCGTGGGATAATAATTCCATATTTATTCGAACCAATCCATATGCTCCCATTTTTAATAAGATTCCAGCTAAAAGCATACAAGTACTGTAATGTGCTTCTCCATGGGTGTCTGGTAACCATGTATGTAAGGGTATAATCGGTGATTTGACAGCAAAAGCAATAAGAAATCCAATATAGAATAGTATTTCCAAGGTCACAGGATATGATTGATTAGCTGATGTTTCAAAATTGAATGTTGGTTCATTGGAAGCATAGAAAGCGATACCTAAAGCTCCCATTAATAAAAAAACGGAACTTCCTGCAGTATACAAAATAAATTTTGTAGCTGAATACAGACGTTGCTTTCCCCCCCACATGGCTAGAAGTAGATAAACAGGAATTAATTCTAACTCCCACATAATGAAAAAAAGTAAAAGATTTTGAGAAGAAAATAATCCTATTTGACCACTATACATTGCTAACATCAAAAAATGAAATAATCGAGAATCCCGAGTAATTGGCCGAGCCGCTAAAGTAGCTAAAGTGGTGATAAATCCGGTCAGTAAAATAGGTCCTATAGAAAGTCCATCTATTCCTAATCTCCAGTAAAAATCAAAAAAATTAATCCATTGATAAGACTCCGTCAATTGGATTAAGGGATCGTCCAATTGGAAATAATAAGAGAATGCATAGGTCATTAAAAGGAGTTCTAGTACACATATAAGTATAGTATACCACCTAATTACCTTATTTCCTCTATGAGGGAAAACGAAAATCAAGGAACCCGCGAATATTGGTAAAACTACTAATACTGTTAACCAAGGAAAAGAATTCGTGGTAAAGACAAGATACACTTGGACAAGAAAAACCCGTACTCGAAAACCTAATCTATTTTTTTATTATTATTTTTTTAGTACGGGTTTTTGTCGGTAAACAAAAAATCAAATGTATTCAAGTGGTTTTTTCTGGAAAATATCAATAAGCTAGACCCATGCTTCGAGTTGTTTCATGCCATAGATAAACTCGAACACTCAAGAAATCAGTTGGACAGGCGGATTCGCATCTCTTACAGCCAACACAGTCTTCCGTTCTTGGAGCAGAAGCAATTTGCTTAGCTTTACACCCGTCCCAAGGTATCATTTCTAATACATCTGTGGGGCAGGCCCGGACACATTGAGTACACCCTATACATGTATCATAGATTTTTACTGAATGTGACATTGGAGCTATAATTTTTTTTTAAAAAAACGTCATAAATTTTCGATCTAGTAAATTTTGAAATGAATCATATATTTAGACACCAGATGAATCAATGATTTATCATAATTTGTCTATTCAATTTCGGATCGACTCATGAGATAGAACCAAGATACTTTAATTTCTTACGTTTTCGTAAACATTATCAGATACGCTATCTATCATAAATATCAATTCAAATTAATGAATCTAAATATTTTATATGATTAATACTACTTATTCAACAAATTCAATTGATTGATACGGATTGATTTTCTGTTACGATAAATTGACGAAACTATAGCCAGCCCGATAGCTGCTTCAGCGGCTGCGATAGATATAATAAAAATTGAAAAAATATTTCCTTTTAATTGGCGACTATCAAAAAAATCAGAAAATGTTACTAAATTTATATTGACGGCATTCAGTATAAGTTCAAGACACATAAGGGCTCTAACCATATTTCGACTCGTGATCAATCCATAGATACCGATAGAAAATAAATAAGCACTCAAACCAAGCACATGTTCGAGCATCATGGCCCCACTCCTTAGCGATTTCGATTTATTTCAATATGAACAATGAACAACAATTTAACATCAACAGATTAGATTGACTAGAATAAGAATATCACAAGTACAAAACAAAAAAAAAAGATTGGAATATAGATCGAATAAAAGAATTTATATATGAATAATCCTCAAATAAATGTGATAACATAGAATAAAGTCTGATTTGGATTGCGATTACCAATTAAAAAGATTTATTACTGACGAGCCGTGGCAATCGCACCTATCAAAGCAACTAAAAGAATTATTGAAATGAATTCAAATGGAAGAAAAAAATCTGTTGCTAAATGAATTCCAATTTGTTGACCATTACTTACCAAATCTTGCTCTATAATCTGGTTTGCTCTTGTAGTCCAAATAATCCCATACCATGTTGTATCTGAAATAATAGTAATTAGTAAAACAAAAAGACTTGTACAAATTAGGGAAGTAAGACCATTCCCAACAGTCCAAAGATTGAAATCTTTGTAATCTTCTGAACCATTCATGAACATCACAGCAAATAAAATTAAAACATTTATAGCTCCCACATAAATAAGGAGCTGCGCCGCAGCTACAAAATGAGAGTTTGATAAAATATAGAATAAGGATATACAAACAAGAACCAATCCCAATGAAAAGGCAGAAAAAATTGGATTGGTAAGTAATACCACTCCTAGACCTCCTAATATAAGACCTAATCCTAGAAAGACTAAAAGAAAATCATGTATTGGTCCAGGTAAATTCATTGTACGTAAAATAAAAGATAAAAAAATCAAATTCTTTTTTTTCATGACTTTATTGACCCGACCAGGAGAAACTTATTTAGAATGGGTTAATTTAATCCTAAAAGGTTAAAATTACTGTAGTACTGATATCAGACTAATCCCATTCTTTCTCGAAAAAATAAAAATGGATACTTTAATTTCTATTTCGAAATAGAAATAATTATGGATAGAATTATGACTATATTAATAGATTTTCAATCTAAATTAAGCTACGCTGCAATTCTTACCAATCAATCAAATCCAATCGCTAGTTGGGATTTGTAGCTTTTGTAGTTATTGACCAAACAAAATGCAAAATGAAAAAAAAAAGATTTCAGACTTTTAGATCAAACCTAGATCTTTGTTTAATGATTAAAAATGACTCTTCAATCAATCTTTAATCAAAGGGGGTTTGTCCATTTTGATTAAAGATTGAGGTGAATTCAAAATTGTTCGAATTGTATAATCGTCAATTACTGACATTGGTAAACGACCTAAAGCAATTTGGTTATAATTCAATTCGTGACGATTATAGGTAGAAAGTTCATATTCTTCAGTCATTGATAAACAATTAGTTGGACAATACTCAACGCAGTTGCCACAAAATATACAGATTCCGAAATCAATACTGTAATTAAGCAATCGTTTCTTTCGAATATTAGTTTCCAATTCCCAATCAACAACAGGTAAATCTATAGGACATACACGAACACATACTTCACAAGCAATGCATTTATCAAATTCAAAATGGATTCGACCGCGGAAACGCTCCGATGTGATTAATTTTTCATAAGGATATTGAATAGTTACCGGTAAACGATTTACGTGGGATAAGGTAGTCATGAAACTTTGACCAATGTACCTTGCAGCCCGTATGGTTTGTTGACCATAATTCATGAACCCAGTTACCATAGGGAACATATCGTGAATCTCTATGAATAATTTTATATTTGTTTCTTTATCTTGTTTGAGACAAACTATAAATATACAAAAGAATTACTTTATAGTGAAAAGAGTTGGGAAGAGGTTGTTAATAATAAATTGCCAAGAGAAATAGGTAAAAGAAATTTCCATCCAAGATTTAATAGTTGGTCCATTCTTAGTCTAGGTAAAGTCCATCTTGTTGTGATAGGAATGAACAAGAACAAATAAGTTTTAACCAATGTAATAAGAATACCCATTGTTGTTCCAAAAACTCTACCTACTTTATTTATTTCAAAATCAAAAAACTCCGGGACAGATATGTACGGAATAGAGATATTCCAACCGCCCAAGTAAAGAACTGCTACAAATAATGAAGAGACTAATAAGTTTAGATAGGAAGCAACATAAAATAAACCAAATTTGATACCCGAATATTCAGTTTGATAACCTGCTACTAATTCTTCTTCTGCTTCTGGTAAATCAAAAGGTAATCTCTCACATTCTGCTAGGGAAGAAATGAAAAAAATGATAAATCCTATAGGTTGACGCCACAAATTCCATCCCCCCAAACCATATTTTGATTGTGCCTCAACTATATCAACTGTACTCGAACTGTTAGATAATCATAGTCGGTGATGACATCACTGTCCCCATCGCTATTACAGAACCATACATGAGATTTTCACCTCATATGGCTCCTCGAAGGCCATAAATAAATCTAAGGGCCAGATCATATTATTTATCTTGATCTATTTGTAGGATAGATAGGATCAAAATCTATCGGATGCCCCCAATTCAAAAATTTGACCAATGTAATTCTGTCTGTTATAATACTAAAGTAAAGTACTTCTGAATTGATCTCATCTTTTAAGAATTTCAATTTTTCTTTCTTGAGCAATAACTTAAATCTTTCAATAAAATACTTCTTGTAGAAATACCAATAAATATTTCAACCTATCATTTTCGATTACGAAAAAGAATTAGACATTCCATTAGTTCATGAATTATGACACGAATTCAATTTATATTTATATGAATATCGAGATAGGAAAGAAAGAAGAATAAAGGATTCTTTTTTTTCTTTTTCTATTGTAAGTCTATTCTTTTTTTTGTTCCTATTCTTCCTTCTGAAAAAAAAAAGGAAAAGATTACTTCGTTCCTGATAGTCATTTGTTTAATTGGTGGATAGGAGCATACTCTGGATCGGAATCGTGGGGAGTACTGCCTGATCATTTCTACTAATTTAAAGCCCCAATTAATATTCTTTTATTTTTGATAATTCTATTACTAATCTTTTATGTATCTTGGTGTTCCTAACCATCCACTCATTTTTATTTTTACTCAACTGCTCGGTAGCATTACTAGCATTACAATAATATATATATATATATATAAATGATAGTAAAAACTCAATAAGGTTGATTCTTTGAGCCCGCTTTCAAGCCAGGATGACTAATCAACCAATTTTGGGACAAATGATCTCATCTTCTTATGTTTATTTGTGCTTTCCTGTTGTACATAAGAAATGAGTCTCGATTTTTTTTACTGCAAATTTAGAAGCTGTTTTCTTTCACTCATATAACTATCTAATTTAGTTCATCAACCCAAATGATGAATAAAAAAATAAGGATATATATTCAATATATTCAATTAATTTTACCTTTTTCCTAATAAAAAAAAAAAAAAAAGGGGGGGGGGGGATAGGGAAAAATTTATGTTTCAACGAATCGCACGTAGAGATATGGATAATACACAGAGAGTTAATGGTATTTCATAACTAATCGATTGAGCGGCAGCTCGTAGACCACCTAAAAAGGAATATTTATTATTTGATCCATATCCTGACATAAGAAGTCCAATGGGAGCAATACTTGAAATGGCAATCCATAAAAATACGCCGATATTTAGATCCGCTAAAACAAAGTGATAGCCAAAAGGAATTACTGAATAGCTTAATAGAGTTGATATGGCTGCTATGGATGGTCCGATACTAAATAAACGAGTATCCCCTCTAGATGGAAAAAGATTTTCTTTGAAAAGTAATTTTGTTCCATCCGCTAGAGCTTGAAGAACTCCAAAAGGACCGGCATATTCAGGTCCAATACGTTGTTGTATCCCTGCAGAAATTTCTCTTTCTAACCACACAATTACTAGTATGCCTATCGTGATTCCCAATACAAGAGTCAAAATAGGGACAAGCATCCATATAATTCCATAGATCTCGTTTAAGGATTTCAATCTGGAAAAAGAATTGATAGCTTGTACTGTTGTTGGATCAATTATCATTTCAACGATCAACTTCCCCCATAATAATATCTATGCTACCTAATATTGTCATAATATCAGCCAATTTCATTCTTTTAATTAATTGAGGAAGAATTTGCAAATTGATAAAACCCGGCGGGCGAATTTTCCATCTCCAAGGAAAACTACTTTGATCCCCTATCAGAAAAATTCCCAACTCTCCTTTTGGTGCTTCAACTCTAACATAAAGTTCTTGTTTCGGCAATTCAAAGGCGGGAGAAGTTTTTTTACTAATAAATCGATATTCAAAATCATTCCATTCTCGATTCCTTTCTCTAGCAAAACTTCGAGTTTCTAAATTTTCATAAGGCCCCCCTGGAATCCCTTCCAAAGCCTGTTGAATAATTTTTACGGATTCCGTCATTTCACCAATTCGGACTAAATAACGAGCTAGCGAATCCCCTTCCTTTTGCCACTGGACTCCCCAATCAAATTCGTCATAACACTCATAATGATCAACTTTACGAAGATCCCATCGTACTCCGGAAGCTCGTAGCATTGGTCCTGATAAACCCCAATTTATTGCTTCTTCTGCACTAACAATACCTATTCCTTCAACTCGTTGTAAAAAAATAGGATTTCGCGTAATAAGTTTTTGATATTCAGCAACTCCTGTTAAAAAATAATCGCAGAAATCCAAACATTTATCTAACCAGCCATGAGGTAGATCAGCTGCTACTCCTCCGATACGAAAATAATTATGCATCATTCTCATACCAGTCGCAGCTTCGAATAAATCATATATTAACTCTCTTTCTCTAAAAATGTAGAAGAAAGGGGTCTGCCCCCCAATATCTGCCATAAAAGGGCCAAGCCATAAGAGATGAGAAGCTATACGACTCAACTCCAACATAATTACTCTGATATAGCTAGCTCTTTTAGGTACTTGAATATTTCCCAACTGTTCCGGTCCATTTATGGTTATCGCTTCTGTAAACATAGTAGCTAAATAATCCCAACGTGTTACATAAGGCAAATATTGTATAATTGTTCGGTTTTCCGCAATTTTTTCCATCCCTCTGTGTAAATAACCTAATATTGGTTCGCAGTCAATAACATCTTCACCGTCTAGACTAAGGATGAGTCGAAGAACGCCATGCATTGATGGGTGGTGGGGCCCCATATTGACTATCATAAAGTCCTTTCTTGTAGCTGGTACATTCATAGGGGGTTCCTCGATTGATTTTTCCATGAATTACTGAAAACGAAAATAAGTTCATCAAAATTCAAGTTTAAGATCTAATAAATCAAATAATAAAAAAAAAAAAAGACTCTTCAAATTAACGAGTTTTTGATTCCCGAATGTTCAACTGGCTAATTAATTCTTTATAACGTACTCCATTTTTCTTTGCCAAATAAGATAGTAGTCGTTGGCGTTTTCCTAGAATTTTCCGTAAACCTCTTTGAGATAAATAGTCTTTTCTATGCAATTCCAAATGTGAAGTAAGTCTTCGTATCTTATTAGTAAAACTTACTATTTGAAATTCAACGGATCCCTTGTTTTCTTTGTTGTCTTCTTGTGAAATAATTGAAATGAATGCACTTTTTACCATAAAATGAAATCCCCCTCCTCCCGCCTTTGTTAAGTATAGTTTTATTGATCAGTAATAATAAATAATGTAATATTAAATAAGAATGTCAGTTGGTTTGAATTTGGTATACACAATAATCTTCAATTCGTTAGGAATTCAAAAATCAATCCAATTTTTTTTTTTATTCGGCTAGAAATACATAAAAGATGGTATATTTCTTCCCTTACAAAGGAAAAAAAATTATATCTATATCTAAAAATCTAAAACGAAAAATTGGATTGATTCATTTCTAGATCGAATTGATACATGATTGAATTCCATATATCAGAATGGAATATGGGATGTAAAACAATGTATATGGACGTCTCTCTTTGTTTTCATATATTTCATATACTAGATTAGATATGCTATGGGATATATATGACAAATGGAACTTTACCGAATTTTTAATCGTGGACATATATGTATCCTTACCATACTAAACCGACTAGCATTATTGGTATCAAACCAATAGCGATTTATACAAGCTAAATCTTCTAATCGATAATTGGGCCAAAGAAAAAGTTTTAATTTAATTAGTTTATTTTTATCTCTATCAAAACGTTTGCTTTTATCTATAATGTGAGCGTGGTTTTTTATGTTATTATTATTGATAATTTCTGTATTGATATCATTTTCATTTTTTGAATTGAAAGAAATTAGAATTCTCAATTCTCTACGATGTTTAGAGGATAAAAGATTTTCGGGAACAAGTAAATCATAATTATTTTTGTCTTTATTTCTAATTAAACTTTGATTTATTACAATAGAGTTTTTTTTTCTGTATCTTTGATTAATTTGTTGTTTTCTCTTATGAACCAATAAAATATTTATGGTTTGATACATAATAAATTTTCCATCATTTTTTACCGACAGACGGGTTGATTCGATAATCAATATTCCCTTTTTCATCAATTCTGTAAGAGTTAAATCTTTCTGAATCATTAGAATATCTAGACTCAGTTCTCCCCTTTGAATAGAGGATATAATAATTTCTCGTGGATTTGTCAGTCTAAGCAAGAGACAATATATTTTGATATTATTGATTATTTTTTGATTTAAAGAATCATCCCATCTTAATTGAAAGCATAAATACCTTTTTAGCAAAAAATCAAGTTCTGCTTCCGTATTACTTTTGTATTGCTTTTTCTTTCTACGCTCTTTCCTGTCTGATCTTGCATAATCTTCTTCAACATCTTTTTCTTGGTTTGCTAGAACTGATTCAAGATCTACTTGATCCTCAGACTCTTTTTCTTCATGATTTTGATTTTTTAATTGAATGGATTTTGTTTCATTCGATGATAAAGGATCGTTATTTTGCTTTCTGTTGATTTTTTTATTTTCACTAACATCTTTAGTTCCATTAAAATTTAAAAAAAGTAATTTGATTGGTATCATCCATGATTTTATCTTATATGCCTTGCAAAGTATCACAAATTTTGGAAAGAACCAAAATTCTAAATTTGATGTAGGACGATCTAGTATTTCTTCATTCATTCCCATCCAATCAAAAAGGTTTTTTTTTTGTTTGGTTCCGGTATCGATCCAGGATTCAATATCGACTTTCTTTCTAAGACAAAAAGGGAGAATTCTCCAATCCAAATATTTTCTATGCGAGCTTTTTTCCGTATCGATAATATCATCTTCTCTTAGATGCTTATTGACAGGGATACCTCCCGACATATCAAATAATTTACTTTTATCTATTTTGTAATTATAAAAAATCTCTTGCTTATTATTTAATTTGAATGGTAATTCATAAATAGATGAGTCTTTCTTATCTTCATAATTAATGGATTTATATAATAAAATATTATATCTATAGTATTTTTTAAAATTATCTTTTTGGTTCGATAATGAATCGACTTCCAAATTATTTTGTTTTTCGTAATGAATAAATTGGTCTTTTTCATATAAATTCCATTTATTTAAATCCTTATTTTGAATCATATGCTGTTGATTCATTTTATTTCGCCATTTTTGCGATATTAAGCTAGACCATCTGATCTGAGATAAATCGTATTTATATTGATAATTACTTCTTACCCAGTTTTTCCATTCATTCATTACAGAATTTTTAAAATTTGTATTTTTTAATTTGAACTGAAATCCTCCTTGGACTCCAAAATAATCTTTTATTTCATTCTTAAGAAAACGAGATGCTCCATGATATTGAAGGACAGATCTTAACTTATATAGGTTAATAACTTGGACTTGTGATAATTTGTAAAATACATATGCTTGTGACAAAGAGGTTACGTTATACAAAATCTGTGAGTTCTTGTTAAAATTACTATAATTAAATACCTTTTTTATACTCGAGATAAAGTGAATTAGTGTATTTTGATTTGTTTTATCAAGTCTTTGGTGATTTTCGTTTTTATTATACATAGAAATGTATTTAGTAATCATTTTTCTTGGTGATTCACGAAAAAACTGTACATTGATCCTCGGAATATTAATGATAGCTAGAAGGATATCTATATATATCTTTTCAATCAAAATTTTTATAAAAAAATATGATTTACGGACTAATTGAGCATTGTTTCTTTTTAATATCTGTAAAATATTTTTTGATGATTTTAATTTTAATCGTTTAGCATTATAACTTAGTTTGTTAGGACTAATATTTCTTTCTGAGATTAGAAATCGTTTTTTCTTTTCTTTTGTAATTTTTTCTATTTGATTTCTTATTGTCTTTGTTCTGGCATTCAGATCTTTCATTTTTTTTTCTGTCAGTGAATAGTTTATCCAATCCATAGATCGAATTGAAGTGGAAAATTTATGAATAGTCCCATTAGTGATTGGTGAATCTTTTTCGTTTTTAGTTTCATTTAATTCAGATACTTCTCTAAATCCAAATAATAGAATCGGATTTCTTTTTGATTTTGATATTATTTCTTTTACAAATAGAATACTTTTGATGAACCAGTTTTTTGTTTCTTTCGGTAAATGTAGAAATATTTTTCTTTTTTCTTTAAAAATTGTTAGAGTTAGAAAACCATTTTTTTTCAACTTTCTAATTTTTTTTTTTAATTTTTTAAAAATGGGTTCAAAAAGTGAAAGTTCTTTTCGGGGAGAACCAAAAGGAAGTTCAGTTTCCATTCCCCAAACTGTTAAAAAACAAAAATCATGTTTTTGTCTTTTCTTTTTTATTGGATCTTTAGAAAAGAATTTTAACTTAGATCTGTGCCAAGGTTGTAGTCGAAAAGGAAATAGGATCTTTATTTGAATACCGTCTGTTAACCAGTTTTTAGGAAATTCTGTTTCTGATAATTGCACTCCATTATAAGTGCATTTAACATGCATTTCTCTATTCCAATCCTTTAAATCCTCGGACCATTCGGGAATTTGAAATAATAACATACGAATGATATTTTTAGCTATTATTAATGAAGGCAATATAATATATTTTCGAAGAATCGATTGAATTACTAAAACACAACCTCTTATTGCTTGAGCAAAAATAATGCTATCCC